TACATTGCATTTGCCGGTAAAAGAGTAATTGAGCAAACATTGAATAAGACAGTGCCTGAGGGTTCACAAGCGGCCGAATTTTTATTCCATAAGGGCTTATTCGATCCAATCGTACCACGTAATCCTTTAAAAGGTGTTCTGAATGAATTATTTCAACTACACGCTTTCTTTCCTTTGAATCATAAATCAAATAGAGTCTTAAAATAATTCAAATTAATTAAATTAATATAATACGTACAATACGTACAAAGGGTTAAAGTAAATAATAAATAAAAAGATTAAATTATTTGAAATTATGAATTTTGAAAAAAAAAAATTCAGAAAATTCATATTCTAAGACAAGAAACAGATAATCAAATAAGAGTAAAACAGGTGGATTATCATACAGATATTTCATGTATCAAAACGACAAAGCCCATTTAGTTAGTTCTAGCCTTCTTGCACTTTATTATATATTCTATATGCTCACTTAGACATACTCTAGATAATTAGATATAATTATATACGAATTAATATACGAATTAGAATCATTTTAAGATATCTTTCTAACAATATATCAATATCAAAAATAGGTACAAATAGTAAACCGAGGTGCCCATTCTATGACAATTTTAAACAATTTACCCTCTATTTTTGTACCTTTAGTGGGTTTAGTATTTCCGGCAATTGCAATGGCTTCTTTATCTCTTCATGTTCAAAAAAACAAGATTCTTTAGATCTAATGGGAGTAAATTGGATCTATTTTTTTTTTCACGCGGATCATAAGACAGATATCTCTTTAGTGGAATATCCTACTAGAACGGGCAGAGCGCGCGACTTCTCATTCAAACATAAATCAAAGAGTTTTTCGACAGGCGTAAATATGATATATGAGTAAATAAACGATATATGAGTAAATAAACGAGCTATTTGAAATGGAAAATCCATCGAGATTAGAGTCGACGTCTACAACAAATGCAAAATCAACGTATCCATATGTGTGGAGATAGGAGATCATATGCGGGGGCTCCTATTCTTATTTTCGATCTAACAAATTCTTCCTAAAGATTGACATCAAAATAGTGCGAGTTGATAAAAGTTATTTCAGAACCAAACAAAACCAAGTCAAATTCATTGGGGCCAATCCCCCACTTCCAATAAAATGAAACTGGATCTAGTATGAGTTGGCGATCAGAACATATATGGATAGAACTTATAGTGGGATCTCGAAAAACAAGTAATATCTGCTGGGCCTTTATACTTTTTTTAGGTTCAGTAGGATTTTGTTTGGTTGGACTTTCCAGTTACCTTGGCAGAAATTTGATATCCTTATTTCCGTCTCAGCAAATCATTTTTTTTCCACAGGGGATCGTGATGTCTTTCTATGGCATTGCCGGTCTATTTATTAGCTCGTATTTGTGGTGCACAATTTCGTGGAATGTAGGGAGTGGTTATGATCGATTCGATAGAAAAGAAGGAATAGTGTGTATTTTTCGTTGGGGATTTCCGGGAAAGAATCGTCGCATCTTACTCCGATTCCTTATGAAAGATATTCAATCTATCAGAATCGAAGCTAAAGAGGGTATTTATGCTCGACGTGTCCTTTATATGGAAATAAGAGGCCGGGGGTCTATTCCTTTGACTCGGACCAATGAGAATTTGACTCCACGAGAAATTGAGCAAAAGGCGGCGGAATTGGCCTATTTCTTGCATGTACCAATTGAAGTATTTTGAAATGAACTCAAGAATGAACATTTTCTTATCGGGGGAAGTCAAAAATCCAAGAATCCTTTATTTTTATTTGTTTTATAGGCATATAATTTAACGGAAATTTCTTCGCGATATTGATGAAGCAAAAAAAGCTTATACTTATATATTTATATTATATAAATATATATATTATTATCAAATATATATATACTATATTTCAATTTCATATTAATATATTAGTTAGTATATTATAGAATATAATATATAAGTTATAGAATATAATATATAAGGAACAATTTGAAAAAGGAAATTTTTTCTCTGCAAATTTTTTTTATGCATCTGGAAATTCACCCAATTCAGTAACAAAAACAAAAGAAGGAACAAATCGAAATAATAGACTCATTTTATAGATATAGCTCGAAATAAAGCATTCATCCCGGAATCTGAATTTGAAGTGGATCCTTTGAATATTTATCGAAAGGGGGGGGAATTTTTTAGAATTTTGAACAATTAAGATACCTGGAAACAAGATTTTTTTTCTTTATTCGTATACTCTTTCTTAAGTTCTTTCTGTATTGTATTCTTTCGAAATTCAGGGGCCAACCAATGATTTACAAATCAAAAATAGGGAATAGATTCATACATAGGTTCCAATAAGCCTTCAACTTCTCTTTTATGGAAATAGTAAATTGTATAAAGTCGACGAATGAGGCGGGTTCATTTAAAATTTTCATACGAAAAAATGAAAAAAAAAAAAGCCCTTATTTCCCTTCTATATTTTACATCTATAATATTGTTGCCCTGGTGGATCTCTTTTTCGTTTAATAAAAGTGTGGAATCTTGGGTTATTAATTGGTGGAATACTAGTCAATCTGAAATTTTTTTTAATGCTATTCAAGAAAAGAGTAGTTTAGAAAAATTCATAGAATTAGAGGAACTCTTACTCTTGGACGAAATGATAAAGGAATGCCCGGAAACACATCTACAAAAGTTTATTATCGCAATCCACAAAGAAACGATCAAATTGCTCAAAATGTACAATGAGGAGCGTATCTATACTATTTTGCACTTCTCAACCAATATAATCTGTTTCATTATTCTAAGCGGTTATTCGATTCTAGGTAATGAAGAACTTTTTCTTCTTAATTCTTGGGTTCAAGAATTTCTATATAACCTAAGTGATACAATAAAAGCTTTTTTTATTCTTTTATTAACCGATTTATGTATAGGATTCCATTCACCCCACGGCTGGGAACTACTGATTGGTTCTGTCTACAAGGATTTTGGATTTACTTATAACGATCAAATTATATCTGGACTTGTTTCCACTTTTCCAGTAATTATCGATACAATTTTAAAATATTGGATCTTCCATTATTTAAATCGTGTATCTCCGTCACTTGTAGTGATTTATCATTCAATGAATGACTGAAAAATGATTCCCCAATCCAATTAGAATTTTTTTTTTATTTTGCACATAAGCCAAACATCCCATTTTTTTTTTTACATTTTATTCTATACATTTAAAGATTCCGATCCTCTTATATTTTGTATTTTGAAAAGTTTTCTAAAATAGTTTAGTAAATAGCAACATCGTGGGTAGGGAACTATATTAACGACTTACCTAATTTTATTGTAGAAATTTTCTGGATCAACGATTGTACCATGCAAAGTAGAAAGACCCTTTCTTTGATAAAAGAAGAGATTACTCGCTTCATTTCTGTATCGCTCATAATATATATACTAACTGGGGTATCCATTTCAAATGCATACCCTATTTTTGCGCAACAGGGTTATGAAAATCCACGCGAGGCAACTGGCCGTATTGTATGTGCCAATTGTCATTTAGCTAATAAGCCCGTGGATATTGAGGTTCCCCCAGCAGTACTTCCTGACACTGTATTTGAGGCAGTTGTTCGAATTCCTTATGATATGCAACTGAAACAAGTTCTTGCTAATGGGAAAAAGGGCGCTTTGAATGTGGGGGCTGTTCTTATTTTACCCGAGGGGTTTGAATTAGCCCCTCCAGATCGTATTTTACCAGAGATGAAAGAAAAGGTAGGCAATCTGTCTTTTCAGAATTATCGCCCCAAAAAAAAAAATATTCTTGTGATAGGTCCGGTTCCGGGTCAGAAATATAGTGAAATTACTTTTCCTATTCTTTCGCCAGACCCCGCTACGAAAAAAGATGTTCACTTCTTAAAATATCCCATATATGTAGGTGGAAACAGGGGAAGGGGACAAATTTATCCTGACGGGAGCAAGAGTAACAATACGGTTTATAATGCGACAGCAGCAGGTATAGTAAGCAAAATAATACGAAAAGAAAAGGGGGGATACGAAATAACCATAACAAATGCGTCAGAAGGACGGCAAGTGATTGATATTATACCCCCAGGACCAGAGCTTCTTGTTTCAGAAGGCGAATCCATCAAACTTGATCAACCATTAACGAGTAATCCTAATGTGGGTGGATTTGGTCAGGGGGATGCAGAAATAGTACTTCAAGACCCATTACGTATTCAAGGCCTTTTGTTCTTCTTAGCATCTGTTATTTTGGCACAAATCTTTTTAGTTCTTAAAAAGAAACAGTTTGAGAAAGTTCAATTATCCGAAATGAATTTCTAGATCTGCGCAATTCTCAAGTTCGTAAAAAGAACAAAAAATTTTTATATGGTATGCTTGAAAATCTTTTTTTGTTTCGAGTCTTATCTTTTTTTTTTTTTTACAAAAATTTGGAATTCTATCTAGTGTTGATAAGACGACTATTTGATTTTATCTCTTCTTTCGTTTTTTTCTCTAAATCTAAATTGGGGGGTGATTATGTCACTATTCTATTGTCAGATTTAACTGTTATCGAATGTATTAATAGTTTTTTTTTCAATTCTAATAGAATCTAATCTAATTCTATTAGATACTAAGCAAGCATAATAAAATAAGTAAACGAAAAGGCAAAGGATAAATAAAATGGGGGCATGGGATTCTAAGATAGATTACTCTATTCGTCTTCCTAGTTGTTTTCCTAGTTTTTAACACATGAAAAAGTCGTTTTTCGTGTGTTAAAAAAATAATGCTTCTTAATCAATCCCATTCGTCATTCGTCCAAAGATTCATTCCTATTCATAATTTCGATTTTTCTAGGGTTATCATAATCTACTTTTTGATTTTATATACATATAAATAGGATTTTATACGTCTAATATACGTATAAATAGGCTGGACAACTAAAAAGAAAGAGAAACTTTTTGAGTAACTAGAACTTTTTCAATGAACTTGAAAAAAAAACTTTCCATTTTGATGAGACAATAAAA